TGGATTTCAAAATTGTAGTCGATCCAATATGATTATGATAATAAAAGGCAAAACAAACTAAAGATTTGTTATAACCTTATAATAACACAAAATTTTTTATATTTTATAAATCGAATGCATATTTAGTTATATCTCAAAAAAGATATATCAATTTCTAATAGATTATCAAAGACTCTCATGATTCAATATATTGTTTCAATATATTATTCATTAAATACATGTATATTAGTTTATAATCGTTTCGTTCGCGAGGAGCTGGATGAGAAGAAAATCTCATGTCCAGTTCTGTAGTAGAGATGGAAGTAATAAAGAACCATCAACTATAACCCCAAAAGAACCCGATTCCGTAAACACCATAGGGGAAGAATGAAAGGAATATCTTATCGAGGTAATCATATTTGCTTCGGTAGATATGCCCTTCAAGCGCTTGAACCTGCTTGGATCACATCTAGACAAATAGAAGCAGGGCGACGAGCAATGACACGAAACGCACGCCGCGGCGGAAAAATATGGGTACGTATATTTCCAGACAAACCAATTACAGTAAGACCTACAGAAACACGTATGGGTTCAGGAAAAGGATCTCCTGAATATTGGGTAGCTGTCGTTAAACCAGGTAGAATACTTTATGAAATGAGCGGAGTACCAGAAAATATAGCCAGAAAAGCTATTGCAATAGCGGCATCCAAAATGCCTATACGAACTCAATTCATTATTTCAGGATAGGAATGTAGAACCAAAAGAAAGAGGTTTTTCGGATGAAAAAAAACAATTGCAGGTTTCTTTTTTTGTTTTGGATAAACAATATTTCTTTTTTTTTTTTACTTAGCCCTTTGCCTTTGCATTGAAAAAACAGATAAAAAACGATATGATTCAACCTCAAACCCATTTGAATGTAGCGGATAATAGCGGAGCCAGAAAATTGATGTGTATTCGAATCATAGGAGCTAGTAATCGACGATATGCTAAGATTGGTGACGTTGTTGTTGCTGTAATCAAGGAAGCAATACCAAATACACCGCTAGAAAGATCAGAAGTGATCAGAGCCGTAATTGTACGTACTTGTAAAGAACTCAAACGCGACAATGGTATGATAATACGATATGATGACAATGCTGCAGTTGTTATTGATCAAGAAAGAAATCCAAAAGGAACTCGAATTTTTGGCGCAATCGCCCGGGAATTAAGACAATTAAATTTCACTAAAATAGTTTCGTTAGCGCCTGAAGTATTGTAAGATGAAACTATAATAGAGCTTTTAGTATTTGAATTAAATTGATTAAATTAATTAGTAGATTTAGATTAATTAGGAGATTGTTTGTGTCTCACGTATATGCCTTTAATATTTCATAAATATTTAATAATTCAGAAAAAAAAAGAGCATGTTGATTATATCAAAATTCGGGGACAACAAAAATCTTAGTTTCTTATGAGTAAAGACACTATTGCTAACATACTAACTTCTATACGAAATGCTGACATGAATAAAAAAAGAACAGTTCGAATACCATATACTAACATCACTGAAAACATTCTTAAAATCCTTTTACGAGAAGGTTTTATTGAAAACATGAGGAAACATCAGGAAAGCAACAATCTTTTTTTTGTTTTAACCCTACGACATAGAAGGAAAAGGAATAGGAAAGGACCAGATAAAACTGTTTTAAATTTAAAACGGATCAGTCGACCCGGTCTACGAATCTATTCTAACTATCAACGAATCCCAAGAATTTTAGGCGGGATGGGAATTGTAATTCTTTCTACTTCTCGGGGTATAATGACAGACAGAGAAGCTCGACTAGAAGGAATCGGTGGAGAAATTTTGTGCTATATATGGTAATCTTTTCGGATATTCGAATTATATATGTATATGGAACTTTCGTATTTGTGAAAAAAGAGAAAGGGTGGGTTTCTAATATTACACCTCGCACATTAGTTGATACCCTCAAGTGAACGAACAAAAAAAGATTCATTAAGGTTTAATTTCTGAATCACTTCCCAATGGTATTAGTGATTAGGTGATTTTCTCAATTTCAACATTCATTTCGTGGAGATACAATTCGAAATTCAAAATTTCAAGAAACTTATTTTCTTCAAATAAAGAGATTAAGAATTAAGTTAAGGAATGACAAATATGAAAATAAGGGCCTCCGTCCGTAAAATTTGTGAAAAATGTCGACTGATCCGTAGGCGAGGACGAATTATAGTAATTTGTTCCAACCCAAGACATAAACAAAGACAAGGATAAATAATTTTTAGAAAAAAAAAGGGGGGGGGAAGGAAACTCCATAAATCTAAAAGACCCAATATCCAACTAAATACTAAATAAAATAAAAATAAATAAAGGATCTGTTTTGACATCAAATGGATATATCCATATATCTCTGGCTTAGATTTATGAGATGACAAAATATGGCAAAACCTCTACCAAGAATTGGTTCACGTAAGAATAGACATATGGGTTCACGTAAAAATGTACGTAGAATACCAAAGGGAGTTA